AATTTTTTTAAAGATCGAGTCAAGGGAGAATTCCATTTATATTATAGCTTTGAGGAATTCCACGGCAAGAAAGGAGCTATTCGTTCGAGTGGCTTCTCTTGTGGGGTGATCGAGAGATGGGAACTATCGAACAAAGTCGACTTTCCCGGGAATTTGAATAGGAATTCCATTCCTCGGCAACAAGGAGAGGTAGAAGGTTACTCGACCGGAGAGGGAGGTTACCCCGGCAACTCCCACGCTTTCCTTGTCTTTCCTTGTATTCCTTGTCTTTCCATGTTATCCGTTCTCCTTGGCAACAGGCCCCGTCCTCCTAACAACAGGTTTCCCGTTCTCCTAACAACAGGTTTCCCGTTCACCCATTCCTTCATATGCTTACAGTAGTATAAGGAGGTAAGTAAGGATGCGAAGAAGACTAGGGGAATAAAGACTCAGAGTGGTTCTCTACAATATCGTATAAGTTTCGATTCAGCTTCTTCAATGTCACCTTTCAAGTGGTACAACCGCCTAGGTAAGTCATATGATTCTTTTCTTTCAGAAGCAGGGGAAGAAATGCTATGACGTGATATTAATCACCTGGATGAGACGCAATACCAAAGGTTACGAAGTAAACAAAGTGAGGAAGTGAATAAGAAGTGAAGTGGCATGCTTTTTGGAAAAAAGTCTAAAACCCCGTCTTTTTTGCTTGAAATGGTCTTTTCACTCGTTTTTCTTTTGACACGAAATCCATCTAGCCCTAGCTACAAAACCTAGAAAAGCCGTTTTACTTAGTGAGAGCGTTCCTTTTTTGATCAATTTGACCCTTCACCTACATGCAAAACCACGTGTTTTTTACGTTGTTATTGGTTTTAAATAACATCCTTCCGGTGTTACCTTTAAGTGATGAAAGGACGGTACTCTGCCCCAGTCGGTTGCCGGGTTACGTAAACCACTATTGGGCCTATGGGTTTTCGCATCCTATCACACTCAAAAGTCAAGTATCTCTTCTCTTACGACGCAAATACGTCGATTAGGATAGGCGGGGGTCGAACCCGCCAAGAGAACCAATTCTATCCTTTGTTTGGGGTGTTACTCTTGCGTGGATCAGGAACCTAATCTGATCTTGACATTCTCATGAAAGCGAGAACTGACAAGGATCTTCCAGTGCGATGTCACAGCTTTCTTAGAGAGAAATGCGAGGAATTGGGAAAGCAAGGAATCAAGGAGTCGGAATCTGATCACATCTCTTATGACACATATCCGATGGAATCAAATCACATCGATTATGATGCTCATTCCACTCCATGAAGCTACCTCTCATCAAGCTTTTGTTGCGATGCAACCTATTCTCTTATTTCCCACGTATCAAACTCACAGTAAGATCAAACATCTGGCACAACATTGAATCAACATCTGAAAGCTAGGTATTCAATTGACTCGGTGTAAGAGCAGCTCCACTATTGGACTATAGGGCTAACCGGTGCCGGGCAACCAGTAAGCTAGAATGACTTATTGCTGTTCTAAGGAGTGCATTAAGGCACTGCAGTTATCGACTTAATATATATACTAACCTCTTAACTCCGTTCCGTTGTCATTGAAGAAGAAGCTGAAAGGGGCAGTCTTCAAGGGTTACAGGATTGCAAGGTAAGACAGGGAGAAGAAGGGAATTCAAGTTGCCGAGGTATGAAAGGGAACCAGCTGTTGCCGAGGAGCCTGTTTCCGAGGTAAGAAGGAATCCAAGGGCTGTTGCCAGTGAATGAGTTTTAGAAAGGAAACCCAGCTGTTGCCGATGTAAGTAGGGGATTCGGGCTGTTGCCGGGCAAGCTGTTGCCGAGGTGCCAACGGCGGGCAGCTAAGCGACTGTTATAGCCCTCTAACTCCCCCTCCGGCGAATGAGTTATGACTTAGCTTTGTTAACCCCTTTGTACTCTCGGAAGCTTCATCTGAAAGGTAGAGAAAGGGCTCTGGGAGAGCCTTGAACGGGGGTCTTCGTCTCTTGATTGGAGGTTCAAGGGAAACAGGGTAAGAAGGAAAACGGATAGCCTTGTAAGAAGAAAAGCAAGCAGGGAAGCTGGGTAAGACAGGAAAACAAGGGAAGGAATGGGATCCAGGGTAACATGGTTCTTCAAGTGTTGCTGCAGGATGGGAATCCTGTTGTTAGGAGGACGGCTAGCTAACCAGTTGTCAGGAGAAGGAGAAAGGGTAACCCAGTTGTTGCAGGCACGGGTAGCCCTATTATATTAAGAACAGGGAACCCAGTCTTAACTCCTTATTAACCCCTGTCACTACTTAATAGAATTCATTGGAAGAGAGTAGGTGAGGTTTTTCCTCACAAATTGAATGGGAATAAGGCTTTATCATTCAGCGCAGTTGCAGCCTTATTATTATTATATAGATATATATAAAGGACAAAGCGCTGGTCACGTTACAGCTACTGTGTTGACTGTTACTATTACTATACTACGATAATTTATTTTCATTAAGCTTCCACAATAGATTCGTGAGCACAGACGATTTGATAGGATTTCCTTGATTCATTATTCTAACGGTATAGAAGGGGATCCTCGGTGTCAAACAGACGAACAGTTCGTCGGTCGGGCTTACTTATTCTGTAGGCGGGTTGCCTCTTAGACCCTTTTTGAATCTAATCCCCTTATGTTTAGAAAAGGAAAGACTTCATGTATTCATCGTTCCTACTCCCCCTTGCGCCTTTTGGTGAACCGGAAAGCCGTTGT